ATGATCATCAATCATAGAAAGACCCCTTTACCATTTTCTATAAATGGGTTATACTATTTATATGGTAGAGGGGTACATTCAACCCTTGTTTGTCCATTAGTTCATAGCTATTCTCTTCAGGGCGGGGTAGAGCAGCCTGGTAGCTCGCAAGGCTCATAACCTTGAAGTCACAGGTTCAAATCCTGTCCCCGCACTAGCGTTTTCTTGTAAAATTTTAGGTAGGACGCGGCTAACTAGTAGTAATGACAGCTTTTCTTATTTGTTTTGGGTTGGGGTAAAAAAAGAGGTAAGATAGAAGCACTATACTCTCGTAGTCAGCTATACGGAATCTTTTCTCCTATTACATTACTTCACCGTAGGCGGATAGCGGGAATCGAACCCGCGTCTTCTCCTTGGCAAAGAGAGATTTTACCATTCGACTATATCCGCATTCTTTTTATTCCCGGTATGCACACGTAGTAGATCTATCACATATATGATATCTCATATCTCAATTCTCTTTGTGCAGTAAGAGATACTAGCTTCAGAACGATTCCAGTTGTTTGTTATCATATAGATAGTATTATTCTATCTAGTCTCTAATAATAAAATAAAAAGCAATCAAAATAATAGATTCTCCATTTTCTGAGAATCTAGAAATTCTCAGAATTATATATAATATTCTAAGTATAAGATAATTCATTTTTTTTTGTTTCATTCCATTTGATTGATGTGACCCCCCCTTGTTTTTTGTTTATTTTCATTTTTGAGACTCATCTTCTATTCTATATCTTCTATGATAGGGAATTTTCATGTGTCTCACAACCCGAAGGGACTCGAAGGAGGGGTCATTTCATTTTTTTCTTCGGGAAATGGAAATAGCGAATAGGTTCAAGAGATGAGAGAATTAAGGATAGCTACTAGAAAGACTAATCCAATCCATAAGGATGTACCAGAAAAAACTATCTTTTTCTTACTAGACCAACCCTCAGAAGAAGCAAATACAAGGGGTACACTAATTAATAAGATTGATGAAGTAGCAATTAACGCAAAAACAGCCAATTGGAAAGCAATAGTCATGCTTCTAATCCTCCAAGCTACCAACAAATGAACTATACCATTTGATCCCTCTCTCAGTCAAAAAATTCTCAAAAAAAAATGCATCATGGAGGGATTATTTGACCATGAAACCTTAATCCTATAGGACTTATTACTATTACCACTTTATTTGGACTTTATTTGGACATGGAATGAGACTTTTTGATTGACTTCACAAACGGACATGCAGTATCATGAATCGATCCATATAGACAAATAGATAGGTCAAAGGATTCACACCCGGGGTCTTTCGACCGATAGTGAAGTGATGATAGGGTATCAACTGATATGGCCATGTTCTATTCAGGGGAACAGAAAGAAAATAGAGATTGTCTTTCGGAGAGATGGCCGAGTGGTTGATAGCTCCGGTCTTGAAAACCGGTATAGTTCTCAGAACTATCGAGGGTTCGAATCCCTCTCTCTCCTTTCTTTTACTCGTTGAATCATTTTCTTTCTTTATTTGTTTCGCCCGGCTAGGTAAAATAAGATAGCCGGGCGAAACAAATAGATACTAATGAAAATGAGTTGAAACAAAAAGAAAGTCAAATGAAAAAAGTATTTCCCTTTTTCACTTTTTAAGTATGCCCCGATCCCAATTCTCCTACATAGGATAGAATCAAATGAATTCCTACTTTAGGTATTTGATCTCCTGTCTCAGTTAAGAGGGGTCATGAAAAGAACGGGTTCCAAATCACGATCAATTCCTTTTTCAAATCCTGCTGCAGCCGCACGTGCCCTTCCTGCATGCCACAAATGGCCCACAAATAGGAAAAACCCTAGAACAAAATGAGAGGTAGCTAACCAACTTCTAGGAGAAACATAATTGACTGCATTTATCTCGGTAGCTACACCGCCCACGGAATTTAAAGAACCTAAAGGAGCATGAGTCATATATTCCGCAGAGCGACGTTCTTGCCAAGGTTGTATGTCTTTTTTCAACCTACTCAAGTCCAAACCATTGGGACCCCTTAGAGGTTCCAACCAGGGAGCACGGAGATCCCAAAAACGCATAGTTTCCCCTCCAAAAATGACCTCTCCCGTGGGGGAGCGCATTAGGTATTTACCTAAACCAGTAGGTCCTTGAGCGGATCCCACGTTAGCCCCAAGACGTTGGTCTCGAACGAGAAAAGTGAATGCTTGAGCTTGAGAAGCTTCTGGCCCGGTGGGCCCATAAAACTCACTCGGGTAAGCGGTATTATTGAACCAGACAAAGCAACAAGCGATGAAACCAAAGACAGATAAAGCAGCTAAACTATAAGACAAATAAGCCTCTCCAGACCATACAAGTGCTCGGCGAGCCCACGCAAAGGGTTTGGTTAAGATATGCCAGATTCCGCCAAATATACAAATGGAACCTAACCATACGTGTCCTCCGATTATATCTTCTAAATCGTCCACACTTACAATCCACCCTTCTCCTCCG